CAAGTCAATTCGCGAGGTTTTTTAAATCCACCTGTGAGATACACACGAAATACGTGTAGGATCATCATTAGCACCATCATACTTGCTGACCATCGATGAACTGATCGGATTAACCAACCAAAGTTGGCTTCAGTCATTATGTATTGAACAGAGGCAAAAGCCTCTGTAACGGTCGGACGATAGTAAAAAGTCATAGCAAAACCGGTAGCTACTTGTACTAAAAAACAAGTAAGTGTGATCCCTCCTAGACAATAAAATATGTTGACATGAGGAGGAACATATTTACTAGTTATATCATCTGCAATCGCCTGAATCTCGAGACGCTCCTCGAACCAATCATATACTTTATTGAGATAGGTAAACCAAAGAGACTCCCCCTCTGAGAACCGTATATGAGAATTTCATCTCGTACGGCTCAAGCAAAAACACCCAAATAGTGGTTGCAACGGATATGTAATAGAAAGTTTGAAACTTCTTAGCCACTTGATTCAATCGTCCCTGAAGATACGAAGCGAAGGAACCAAAATCCAGAATCTCTTCTTTGTGATGATAATGCCAAAATATCAAGTTGGCTCATTCGTCTTTATGTTGATCGTTACAGGCCTCTTGAATCTTCTCTTCCCCTATTTATTTTATTTTGGATTTGTTGTTTTTGTTTGTGCGTAATACGGATTTACTATATGTTTTGTTTACTATTGATAGGAATTCTCTTGTGGAGACCCTATGAATCGATTGAAACCTCAGATTCATACTAGAACCACGATGATTCAATAAAGCGCCCAAGCTAAGCCCAAAGGTTCTCTGAGTAAGAACCATTTGATAATCACTTATTCAATGAATGGATGGAATGACTAAAAATCCATAGAAACATTGGTCCTTCGGTCAAAATAAGCATAATTCTGAAGGAAGAAAAATCGTTCGATTTATGACTCGTTGTTTGAAAATTTGTTGGAGTCCAGTCGCGAGGTCTGAATAGTAGGTATGAATCATAGTTCAAATATTTCTTGATCTATTCCATATATTCCGTGCTCCAGATACTAGAATGAATATCCGACGAGGTAGAACCATCTCTATCGAGATGACAGACCTATTCTCTGTACTATCAATAGGATCAATTATAACAAGTCACACACTCATATTCCGGAAATACCGAAACAACGGAATTCCACGGTCGAACTACCAGAATGGCCTAGAAATCCGAGTCCTAAGTGATTCATTTTGGATTGAAAAGCTAGGACTTCATGGTTCTTATGGGACCTAACTCATTGAAATTCCATCCAGTAAAACGGAAGAATTATAAATCTCCAAAATAATAGATAGGAATATCGCAAATAGAGCCATTGCGACACCCATGAAGGGGGTAGTTCCCCATCCAGGAGCCACTTTACCATATTCCGAATTCAACGGTTTCAATAAATCCCCTGTAATAGTTCGTCTTGGCCCAGATCTAGAACTACCCTCAACGGTTTGTGTAGCCATAAATCCTATTGCATTGGTTGAGATCTGTTGACTTTGTATACTATTTCGTTGTAAATAAACGATCTTATCGTAGCGTAGATCGATCGTGGTCTTGAAATTATCTAATAATGGAAACAGCAACCCTAGTCGCCATCTCCATATCTGGTTCACTTGTAAGCTTTACTGGGTACGCCTTATATACCGCTTTTGGGCAACCCTCTCAACAACTAAGAGATCCATTCGAGGAACACGGGGACTAGTTGAAATAATGAACCTCCCATATTGGGGGGCTCATTACTTCAATTGAGATAATGAAAAATCATTTCATCTTTTTAGTAGGAACCTTAGGCGGTTCTCGAAAAAAGATAGCGAAAAAAATGATCCCTAAAGTCGAGACTAACAGGAATGTATAAACCAATGCTTCCATAGATTCGATTGTGGTTTACAATTATAGCTTCCACACCTATTCATTTGGGATCATTTCCCAGATAAAGAAAGGGCAAGAGTCAAAGAAAAGGCGATGATGAAAATCAAGATTTCTCCAATCCCTTATGTCAAATCAAAAAAAAATCAAATAGAGGCGAAAGATACCAGAGCAATGTTGTATCAGACTACTTGTCTCTTTGTAGTTGGATCTCCAAGTTTTTGGAATGCCCCAAATTCCACTTGAGCATCCAAATCTGGGTCAATACCAGCAAAAACATCTCTGAACAAGGTTCTAGCGCCATGCCAAATGTGTCCGAAAAAGAAGAGCAAAGCAAACGTAGCATGTCCAAAAGTGAACCAACCTCTTGGACTGCTACGAAAAACACCATCGGATTTCAAAGTAGCACGATCTAATTCAAAAATTTCACCCAATTGGGCACGTCTAGCATATTTTTTCACAGTAGCGGGATCACTATAACTGACTCCATTGAGTTCGCCACCATAGAACTCAACAGTTACACCTACCTGTTCGACACTATACTTTGATTCTGCCCTTCTAAAAGGAACATCGGCTCTCACAATTCCGTCTCCGTCTACCAAAACTACTGGAAATGTTTCAAAAAAAGTAGGCATACGACGTACAAAAAGCTCATGCCCTTCTTTATCTCTAAAGATGGGGTGTCCTAACCATCCAACGGCTATTCCATCCCCGTTATCCATTGAGCCTGCTCTGAATAATCCCCCTTTCGCCGGATTATTACCGATGTAATCATAAAAAGCTAATTTTTCGGGAATTTTAGACCAAGCTTCCGACAAACTCAGATTTTCGGCTAGCCCGGCACCAACCCTTCGATATATTTCTTGCTGGAAGTATCCCTGATCCCACTGATAACGAGTGGGACCAAATAATTCGATCGGGGTAGTTGCTGAACCATACCACATAGTTCCAGCAACAACGAAAGCTGCAAAAAAGACAGCAGCGATACTACTGGAAAGGACCGTTTCAATATTGCCCATACGTAATCCTTTGTATAGACGTTGGGGCGGGCGGACACTAAGATGGAATAGACCCGCTAATATGCCCAATGTCCCCGCTGCAATATGATGAGAGGCTATTCCTCCCGGAACAAAAGGATCAAAACCTTCCGCGCCCCACGCTGGATTTACAGATTGTACTTTTCCGGTTAGGCCATAAGGATCGGACACCCATATTCCAGGACCATACAAGCCTGTTACATGAAATGCGCCAAACCCAAAGCAAGCCACCCCTGAGAGAAATAAATGAATTCCAAAGATCTTGGGCAAATCCAAAGAGGGTTTTCCCGTACGTTCATCACAGAATATTTCTAGGTCCCAATACACCCAATGCCAGATAGCTGCTAAGAAGCACAAGCCAGAAAACACAATATGTGCCCCGGCCACACCTTCGTAACTCCAAATACCCGGATTCGTTATAGTTCCTCCTGTGATACTCCAACCACCCCATGAATTGTTTATTCCTAAACGAGTCATGAAAGGGATAACGAACATACCTTGTCTCCACATTGGATCAAGAACGGGGTCAGAGGGATCAAAAACTGCTAATTCGTATAAAGCCATCGAACCGGCCCAACCAGAAACTAGAGCTGTATGCATTATATGGACAGAAAGCAACCGACCGGGATCATTCAATACGACGGTATGAACACGATACCAAGGTAAACCCATGGAAATACCCCTTTATCAAAGAAAAAATAGACACTATGTAACTTTATCGCATTGGAAAAGACTATGCTATGGACCTCACCTTTTCAGTGGATTATCCCGAAGCAAGGGTTAATATTTATTCCGTTCCGTTGGTAATAATTGAACAATTCTGTTCGTAGGAACAAAGAGAAGCAGATCTATTCTATACCCAATAAGTACCAATACGCAATGGGGGCTGGTCCCATTTTTTGTGAGCGAATGCATAGATACTTGTTCATCATTCAAACGATCCATTCGTAAGAATTTTTCTTTATTCATTCTGTCTTCCTCCATGAACCTTCGAATCTATGGATAAAATACGATAAACGGCAATATTATGAAGACAATAAACCCGTTGTTACGTTTCCACATCAAAGTGAAGTATAGTACTTAACCTCTTTTTCTTTAATTTAATGCCCATTGGTGTTCCAAAAGTACCTTTTCGGAGTCCTGGAGAGGAAGATGCAGTTTGGGTTGACGTATAGTGCGACTTGTCAGACATATTGGGTCATATGGGATTTCCCCGTTCTCTCCCCCGATGGAGATATCCTCTCTTTCGCCCAAGAAAGATTGATTGAACCATCAATAATTCGGAGCGTGAAGTGCAATTAGATCAATTTATTGGGGGATCCATATTATCAATTAGAAGAATTTATGGTTGGCTTGGACCAATAAAATGAAGTATACAGGCTCCGTTCAGAAAATACCAAATTGGTAATCTATGTATGATTACCACTCGTATCATAAATGATTCCTTTATACCATATGAGTGATCTCATACTGCCAATCAATGGAGTAATATGATGAATACATCATATATTGGGCGGAAGACATGAAACGAATTGAAAAAAAAAAAAGAAGTCGTAGCAAAAAGAAGTGGTACTGAGATTATTTGTCCTATATGTGCAAATAGAATTCGGGCAGATCTTTACCCGGAGTAGAGCATAAACCTAAAAGAATTGAAGAGGCCCATTCAGGAACAAGAAAATTACATCGTGATTTGGATCTCGATGAAACAATACATCAATGAGAGGTTAGTTCGATAAGTTCAGTGAATTCTAGGGAAGCAAGTCAAGTCAAAACTCATGTTTCTTGAAAAATGGAAGAAAAAGCCCCTTCGTTAGGAAAAACCCTGCTACGAAAAGAGAAAAGGGCTGGAATCGACACATTGATTCTTTTTTTGTTTCGCAATTTTTATTTTTTGAACCGTATGCATCCAAAGGTGCGTGTACGGTTCCTAAAGGATACAATTTTGTCCTAATCAACCGACTTTATCGAGAAAGATTACTTTTTTTAGGCCAAGAGGTTGATAGCGAGATCTCGAATCAACTTGTTGGTCTCATGGTATATCTCAGCATAGAGGATGATACCAGGGATCTTTATTTGTTTATAAACTCTCCCGGCGGATGGGTAATACCAGGAATATCTATTTATGATACTATGCAATTTGTGCCACCAGATGTGCATACAATATGCATGGGATTAGCCGCTTCAATGGGATCTTTCATCCTGGTCGGAGGAGAAATTACCAAACGTCTAGCATTCCCTCACGCTTGGCGCCAATGAGTTTTTTATTTGAGAGAAAAAGAAGACTATGCCTTCGCCATATGGAATATAAATAATAAGTAATAATAGCATGGCACTTCGAGTTCGATATGAGCAAACCATTCTCGTTTTTTCATAACATGAGATTATGTATCGAGATAGTAGTATGAAACAAAGGTGATTTCCGATTTGATCTTATGTATCGGGGTTCCATTTCAGCGTCACAAACCTTTTTGCTTCCACACCAGAAGTCTCTTTCCGATATTTATGTTATGAAAGAGTATGAAAAAAAAAAGATTCTTTTTTCCTTATTTGATCGGATCAAAAAGAAACTTTGGGATTGCTGAATCTCAGACGAGATAAATATATAAAGCAACGGAACCATCATAGTATTTTTTGACTCCTACGAAAGGAAGGATGGTAAATGGATCATTCAACGATCTGGGTCTGATGGATTCTATTTGTCTCTTTCTTTGATGGAAGGGAAAAAGAAATTCCATTGCAGAGCCGTATGCAATGCACAAAAGATGCCTGTACGGTTGTTCAATTCTATCTTTTTCTTCTTGTTTGTTATTCTTTATCCCTTCCTTTCGCCCGATCATGCGAGATAGAGGAATCGTTTATTATGTTATATCATCAGGGTTATGATCCACCAACCTGCTAGTTCTTTTTATGAGGCACCCACAGGAGAATTTATCCTGGAAGCGGAAGAACTACTGAAACTCCGCGAAATCCTCACAAGGGTTTATGTACAAAGAACGGGCAATCCTTTATGGGTTGTATCCGAAGACATGGAAAGAGATGTTTTTATGTCAGCAGCAGAAGCCCAAGCTCATGGCATTGTTGATCTTGTAGCGGTCGAAAATACCGGGGATTTCGCATAAATCCGTGATTCCATTTCGAATCATAATTCGAATGAACCGTGATTTGATCTTTTATCTTCTTACCGGGGTAAAATAAAATAGTAAATGGAAGTAATTCATAATCATCCGGTTAGGATCGATCTAAACCAGCCCATTCTGTATACGATTCAGCATGCCAACTATTAAACAACTTATTAGAAACACAAGACAGCCAATCAGAAATGTCACGAAATCCCCAGCTCTTCGAGGATGTCCTCAGCGTCGAGGAACATGTACTAGGGTGTATGTGCGACTCGTTCAGATCATGAGCTAGAACAAATGAGACGATTTTTCCAGTCTCAATGACCAGTACCAATGAATGGGATAGAATGGAAGAACTCCATTCACTATCTAAAAATAAAGATCTATCATATACCTCTATTGTGTATGGAATTTATGGTTTCCATTGGTGCAAATCCAATCACCTCGATTTGAGATGAAAAGCAATTCTCCATTGGTAGCAAATGGTTATCCATTAAGCGGGGGAAATGGTATTTAAGAAGCAGAGAGATTATGCTCCTACTCTTGCAAGAACGGACTAACAGGGTCAGCTACCTAGCCAACCTTCATAATTAAATGCCGTCACTGTATGAATAGATCTCATTGTGAAAAGACCTATTACTGGATAATTCATGGGTAGAGCCAAAGAGTGTGAACTGTACAAGTTACCAATAACATTGATTAAATGAGGGAAGGGGCTCCGGTGTATAGAGAGGGCCTCACCGTTTAAGAAGTAACCATAGAAACGATGGAAGCCACTATTTATTTATTTATCCATTTACATTTACTACCTATTTATTTTATACCTATTTTATACCAAATATCGGTAAAATTTCTTATTTTGAGGTGAAATAAATGCCTGGAAGAAATAAAAAATCGTGGTTGGGAAGGTCATAGTAGCAAAAGCCATTGGAATTTTTATTTTATACATCGGAAGAATCCGTTTTGTTATTAATAAACCAGGAGAGGGGAAAAGAATGACTGAAAGAAAAGAAATCGATTAGTTATTCATCAAAGTTTAATTTGATTCAATGACCAGAGTTAGACGAGGGTATATAGCTCGAAGACGTCGAACAAAAATTCGTTTATTTGCATCAACCTTTCGAGGGGCCCATTCAAGACTTACTCGAACTACTACTCAACAGAAAATGAGAGCTTTGGTGTCCACTCATCGGGATAGAGGCAGGCGAAAGAGAGATTTTCGTCGTTTGTGGATCACTCGGATAAATGCAGTAACTCGTGAGAATAGGGTATCCTATAGTTATAGTCGATTAATACATGATCTGTACAAGAGGCAGTTGCTTCTTAATCGTAAAATACCTGCACAAATAGCTATATCAAATAGGAATTGTCTTTACATGATTTCCAATGAGATCATCAAATAAGGAGATTGGAAGGAATTCACCGGAATGATTTAAACGGAGTTCCCCGGAGAATGACCTCCGGGAAGGTAGAGTAGAAATGAATATGATAAGATAAGTAGTAGGAATGAACGAACACGTTTCAAAAAAAAAAAGATTTCTTCTTCTCCCATTCTTTTTTTTATTCTATTACGACGCAACAATCAAATCTCTCGGCTTTTTCGAACAAAACATCAATCAATCTGATTTTGAATTCCAATTAGAGTTGTTTTGATTCAATTGAGGAGTAGGCCTATTTATTTCTGGTTCTAGGACCAGTAGTTCTAGGGGTCGACTCGGTTTTCTCAAATTGTTTCTCATTATTAAGAAAAGGTAACGAAGATAAAATACGAGCTTGTTTTATAGCAATAGTAATTAATCGTTGTTGTTTCAAGGTCAATCTATTCACTCGTCTAGATAATATTTTTCCCTGTTCACTAATAAATTGACTAATTAAACTCATGTTTCTATAATCAATTCGATCCCCCGATCCAATTGGGGGCAAACGCCTACGAAAAGATCGCTTGGATTTACGAAAGAGTCGCTTGGATTTATCCATGGTTTATTCCTTATCTCTAAAATCCCATTTCTTCATTCATTTCGGATCCGACCGAAATAGGACTTGATTTGTTTATATATATATAATTTCTTCCTGTTCCTTGGAAGGATGGTACACGTGTTCCGTTCGATCTATTTCTTTATCTCCCCATGAATCGTATGCTTGTAACAATAAGGACAGAATTTTCTCAATTCCAATCGACTAGGTGTATTGTGTCGATTCTTTTGAGTAATATATCTGGAAGTGCCTCGCGATTCTTTATTGAAATCATTTCGGACACAACTGGTACATTGCAAAATAACTATTCCTCTGACATCTTTACCCTTGGCCATGAACCTCCTTTGGATTCACTCAATTCTTCTATTTTTGATCCGAACCGAAGAAGAAGAAAGGAACGAAAAATAAATAGAAAATAGGTTGCTAACTCGAAATCCAATTATGAAAGATTTCGTTGCAATCAATAAAGTAATAAAATCATAAGTAATACATTTATTTCTAACTATTCATTATTCCTAATCCCAGCATTTCATTTACTATCTTATATGATCTCGAACAGCCTGCCCTAGACACCCATTTCTATTTCTGTTCTACCTCTATTAATTCTATCCTGAACCCGAGTTTGACTGAGGTTCAATCCACTTTTATTCTTTCTCTTTCCTTCCTATCCTAAAGAACTGAAAAAAAAAGGGGGGGGGGTTGGTCACAGAGAATTTATTGTATCTCTAATCTTCTTCATTCATCCATTCCCATATCAATAACTAGAATGAAAAAAAGGGGAATACCAACGCATCTGGGAATAAACGATTGATCTCTATCAATAGACCTGCTAAAGACCCAAACCATAGAGTAGTTAGCACAGGTGCCACGGAGAGATATGTTTTTATATCTCGCATTGAAAATCCTCCTTCTTTATTGGAATACATATATGATCAGATGCATATGTAGTTAAAGATCACTTGTATTTGTACGCGGAATCCCTAACTAAAATGGATATGTACAATGATCCGGTAGATGAGATCCACTTGTACCTAAAACAGAAAAAGATGACCCCCTCTTCCTGAGCATTACCGATAAATATTAATTCTTTTATACGTTAGGTTTCATATGTATATAATTCTTTTATTATATGAGATATGAGACCAAAAAGAAGAAATGGCAAGAGAAATTGTATATAGATAGAGGAAATAACGATGTGGAAAACAAGACGGGGATTCTCTACAATGACACTGTACAACAATTAAAAGGGATGTAGCGCAGCTTGGTAGCGCGTTTGTTTTGGGTACAAAATGTCACGGGTTCAAATCCTGTCATCCCTACCTATTATTTTTCCTATGGCCAGTAACGAGGGGTCAATTGAGATCGATGAAAATTGGACATAATCTTTTATTTTATGATACTATATGCAATGCATGCAAAATGTATTGGGGGTACAAAAAGTTTTCTTGACAGTCGTATCTGCTGTCATAAGAAAGCGCTCTTAGTTCAGTTCGGTAGAACGTGGGTCTCCAAAACCCGATGTCGTAGGTTCAAATCCTACAGAGCGTGATTCTGTTCTTGTAATGTCGAATCACAATAAAACAACTTCACTAACTTGAACTGCAACCTGAATTTGACCCCCTGCAGATTAAGGAGGAGGTCAATCAAAAAAAAAAGATGTTACTCAATCAAAGGTCCAACTGATCACCGCGTCTGTATTGTAAATATGCAGTTACGAATAATCCAGCCAAAGTAATAGGAATTAGACCTAAGACGATTCCAAATAGAAAAACTTCAATCATTTCAATTTCTTTGAAAGAGGAGAAAAAGAGAGGTAATATCTATCCCTAAATATTAATCCCAATCTCTCATGAATCTCAATGACCAAGAATTGGCAATTGGCGCGGAAGGAACTATAGAATACCTGGAATCTCGCAGAAATATTCATTTTTATGAATGAATTGTTCATTCAATTAATTTCAAATAAGTCGTATCTTGCTCAGACCAAT